ATGAGATCACTATTTTAGTAAATGATGCAGAGAAGGGTAGTGACATTGATCCCCAAGAAGCTCAACAAACTCTTGAAAGAGCAGAAACTAATTTGAAGAAAGCTGAAGGTAAGAGACAAACAATTGAGGCAAATCTAGCTCTCAGACGAGCTAGGACACGAGTAGAGGCTATCAATACAATTTCATAATTCGTTTGTGTACCCGACTAAGCAAAAGAAATTTGGTTTCTAAGTTCTTTTGAACTGCCGATTGAATCAAATAGAATCAAATAGAATTAAATTCTAATGCAAATGTCAATTTATTTAAGAAATGAATATAAAAACTTATTAGGTACCAGAGTCAACGGTATCTAATAAGTTCTACCTACTATTGGATTTGAACCAATGACTCCTGCCGTATGAAAGCAATACTCTAACCACTGAGTTAAGTAGGTCATTTATAATGACAAAGAGAAACAAACGGGACCCATCCCGTCGATGGATTATAAATGGAATATTATTTATTATAAATGGAATATTATTTATAAGCAATACCAATCAAAAAGATCAAAGAGCTATGATGTTGAATCATATAATATTCATCTTGACAAGAAATTATCTACATAGTAAAATATGTATTACAAGCACAAGGGCTATAGCTCAGTTGGTAGAGCAACTCGTTTACACGTGCGCCAATGTTTTTTAGAGAAGTCCATCATGTAATCAAAAGATTTGATCTTCTTGAGAAATCAATGTCTTACTCCATGACTTTGAGGGAACAATAGCCTGACAAAAGGTTCGGTGCCTATTTAGTTATGCGCCAAATAAACCCGGCCTTTGATTTGAGATATTGATAGGGTGAATATTCAGTTTATTCAATGCTAGGCAGAATGAGCACAAGGACTTCAAAAAAATCTCTTTTCATCTATGAGCTTGAAGGTGTATAAAGTTGCATATTTTATGCTTTAAGCAGAGCCGATAGAGACTCTATTTAACTTAGGTTGATCAAGGCCATAGCAGACCTACGTCAAGATAACCCTTCTTTGAAACACTTTGGCAGTGCTCCTAGATCAGTAATGAATCAAAGGGCATGGAGCCATCTCCTTAATCTTTCTTTCAAAAAAAAAAATATGGCAGACTAGCTGATATTTCTATTAGTTAATGAAAGAGCCCAATGCAAAAAACTGCATGTTGGGTTTTTGAAACAGTTCGACTCATTTTGATAATAACAAGTTTGATCTGTTTTACCGAGAAGGTCTACGGTTCGAGTCCGTATAGCCCTAAATGAAATAAAATGATCCACAAATTTTATAGTTTTCATTTCCATATTCTTTTATTGTTTGGAACTGTGGAGTGACTTGGTTTATCGTAAAAAATATCTATTTCCATAAGTTCGCTCACGGGGATTATTTACAGCAGAGCATAAGACTGAAAACAAAAACGAATGTCAATAGATCCAATCAGGAGTCTTCTAATTTCGGATAAACAAACCCATTTTTCTTCATTAATCTTTGTATTTATAGATTAATTACCTATGAATTTTCCTGTGCACAATCGCGGAATTGGTTATACTTTTTTGTCTATCTACCCAATTCTGATGAATTTTGGAAGTCAAAATCCTAATAGGAGCCCGATTCAAATAAAAAGGAAAACCCAATCCAACTCCAATCGAATCTAATAGAAGTCAAATGGATCTAGGATCGATCAACTGTCTTTGTGGACAAGCAATTTGAAAAAAAAAAATATATATATATATATATATTTGATAAGTGTTAGTATAAACATTGTCAAATAGGCTTTTTGATTGGTATACCATACCTAGTAAAACACAAAACAAGTAGGTTTCTCTTTTTGTATCTAATCAAAAAAGTGTCCTATTCTATTTATTTCTATATGGAATAGATATACCAACACCAATACATTAGAAACACTTAGATAGAAAATCGAAGGAATTTTACTACACATGATTACTTACTTCTATTTTTTATAGTAAGTATAACGGAAATAAGATTCCAGTCAATAAATCTTGAAATGAGACATGTACGATAACAAACAAAGAAAACTAGATGGTTCGATTCAATTGTTGTTTTGACTAAACAGTGAGGGGTGACTTGAAAATTCCAATTTGAATCAACTAATGCGATCTATTTTCCACATTCATAGGAGTACATCCATGTTTCTGCTTTATGAATATGATATTTTCTGGGCATTTCTAATAATATCAAGCGTTATTCCGATCGTGGCATTTCTAATTTCCGGAGTTTTAGCTACGATTAGTAAAGGCCCGGAGAAACTTTCTAGTTATGAATCGGGTATAGAACCAATGGGCGATGCTTGGTTACAATTTCGAATCCGTTATTATATGTTTGCTCTAGTTTTTGTTGTTTTTGATGTTGAAACAGTTTTTCTTTATCCATGGGCAATGAGTTTTGATGTAGTGGGTGTATCTGTATTTATAGAAGCTTTAATTTTCGTGCTTATCCTAATTGTTGGTTCAGTTTATGCATGGCGAAAGGGAGCAT